CCAATTCACCTGCCATTACTTCATCAAGACCATGAATACGAGCAATGCCGTCGCCCACTTGAAGTACGGTACCGGTATTTACAATTTTTATTTCTCTATTATATTGTTCAATACATTCGCGGATAATATTACTAATTTCGTCGGCTCGAAGAGTTGCCATTAGTATCTTTTTATTCTTTTTCGGAAGCAAAGAAAAAAAATGCCTAAACTTGAACCTTTTAACCTAAAGTAAAAGTAAAAAGTAGGAGGACTAATCAGTTATTTCTTCCATGGCCCCAAGGGTGCCAATATTTGCACGGATCGTACGGAAATGTAACTCATTATTCAAACAACTATTTAGAGTTCCTAGAGCCCCTTGTAAGGCTTGTTGGAAAACTTGTTGCCGGACCTGATTAATCGATCTTTGTTGTTCAAAATTAAGGGTTTCATTTTTGAAAGTTTCTAATCGTTCCAAACTATCACAAGTGGCATTAATTAAATTTACTTTTTCGAGTTCTATCTCGGAGTATCCACTCCTTCGATACTCATCTGCTTCAATTTCCGCCTTTCGTAATCGAGCCCGGGCTCTTTCAAGCTGCTCAATGGACCCTTTACGTAATTCTTCCGAATTTTGAATAGTATTCAAGATCCTCTGTTTTCGATTATCTAATAAATCATTTAATGAAAGTAGATTATCTTACTATTCATTTCAAAATTTCCATGATCTCTTCCCGAACCAAACATGAATCTTTCAATTCATTTGGCTCTCACGCTCAATTATTTATTTTATGGACATTCCCATATCATTTAATGTAATGAACCTGCCCTCTCTTTTCTGCTCATATTCAAAGATATTGAAACTGATATAAGACCAGAATATTAGGAGGGCTCTTCTGACCAGACAAAAAATCTATCTATAATTGTCAGCAAAGTTGTTTCTTTATTTGTTTTTTATTTAATTTATATTTATATATATTTTATTTCCCCTTTTCTTCAAGTCTTCAAATAAATCCAAAAATTTCCCCTTTTATACATAGGTCGTCGCTTCGGCATTGAATAAAAAAGGGCAAAGCGCCCATTCTCGAGTAAACGGTTTCAAATCATTTTATCGATATGAGTGTTCTATATCAGATGAATTACTGACTATTATTTTGAAACCGTTTTATTTTGGTACTAACGTAGTGGTAGAAAGAGTACCGTGTTATGCCTGGACTTCAAACAGTTTAGCTTTAACCATGTCAACGGTCTCACATTATTGGTTGATAGAGAATCAAAGTGGATTTACCAATGAGTCACGAAATGCTGTGGTTCTTACATATGATTTATTAATTTATTCAGAAGTAATTCGCCGAGATAGTGCACCTTTCTTTACTATTTTTCCTATACTAGAAAAGGTAAAGTAACATAAATAAAGTGCGGCTGGTTGGATCCAACCTATATTTTTGAAATATACAACTCGTACACACTCCCTTTCCAAAAAAAATAAATACGCCAAGCACTACAGTTAGATTTATTGTATTTGTTGCTAAAATATCAGTATTAAATCCGAAACTCCCGGCGGATGGCCAATAGACAAAGGAAACAAAAAAATCGGTTACATTTTTCATATGCTCTCCTCTTTCTTATAGATATAGATAAGACTAACAAAAAACAGAGTTCTTTTTGTATCACCTCACTCGCCCTTCTTTGATCAATTCATTTTTATTCATTTTAAAAATTTTCTTTTCTTTATGGGAATAAATTGAATCCATTAATTGAATTTGAGAAATTTAATTTTTTTTTTTAGTTTACAATAAAAAGTTATTAGGTTAGGTCCTAGGTATCGCGTCAATTGCGAAATATCTAATTTGTCAAAACGCCTCCTAAAAAAAAGTTTTAATTGTACTAACTAAGAGCGGGAAGGAAGAAAGCGGGCGGATCTGCTAATTGCTCATCCTCAAATAAGTCGGGGGCATTGTCTCAACAAAAACAAATAAGTATAAGTAATTGAATTGTAGGAGTAAAGTGTTGATCTAATTCGAGGAAACAAACGGCAAGTCTGAGTTAATAATAAAAAAAATACGTACTTTTTCACATTTCTAGGATGAAATTAAACAAAAGGATTCGCAAATAAAAGCGCTAATGCAACAACCAATCCGTAAATAGTTAAAGCTTCCATAAAAGCTAGACTAAGCAATAAAGTACCTCGTATTTTACCCTCTGCTTCTGGTTGTCTCGCAATACCTTCTACAGCTTGGCCTGCAGCAGTACCTTGACCAACCCCAGGTCCAATAGAAGCAAGCCCTACGGCCAATCCAGCAGCAATAACGGAAGCGGCAGAAATTATTGGATTCATAGTGAGTTCCTCGTAAAAAAAAAGAAATGGTTAATGATACAATCAACCCATTTTTAACCAATGAATTATTACTTACTTTTTATCACTAAGATCTATGGGATCGAAGTAACTAAGATATCTCGTTTTTCTTTGAGTTTCTACTCATGATGGAATTTTTTTTAATCATATGCGTATGGTTCTAGTTATTGCATCTTTTTGTTTCAAACCATCCTCTCTTTCAATTCTTCATTTTTTACTCTTCTCTATCTGCGAGTTCATCCGTTTTTCATTCAATCCACAATCACAGACAAAAGAGAAGGACTTATATGGGTATCCATCTAAATGGGGTGGACTGGAAAAAACAATATACTAGGAAAAAATAGAATATGAATCTTCTATGTGTATATTAATTATACATTAATTATATGTATATTCGTAGGGATTAGGGATACCCTATAATAACTAGTGAATAGCTAATATCACATATACATTTGTTTCTTCCATAACGTAAACCACCCGTATTTTATGTTTCTATTGAATCGGACTCTAAAAGAATTTTAATTCTTTGAAACATACGCAGGAACTGGACTTATAGACATTACATATATCTAGTTTGATCCCCCTTTTGACAATTCCGCACTATTCTTTTACTCCTACGACACTAGCTAGGTCATAGATATGTATTTGGTATCTATTATGTTCCATAACTAAGTGATTCTTTTGAACTAACCATGCATGAATTAGGATAAGCTTAAACAAAGACTATTTCAAAAGCGAGTCAATGCTCCATGGATTCGCCTATATAAGCCGCGGCTAAAGTTGCAAAAATAAGAGCTTGAATACCGCTTGTAAATAATCCAAGAAACATAACAGGTATAGGAACTACTGAAGGTACTAAAGAAACAAGAACAACAACTACTAATTCATCAGCCAATATATTTCCGAAAAGTCGAAAACTAAGAGATAAAGGTTTTGTAAAATCTTCTAGGATGTTAATTGGTAAAAGTATTGGAGTTGGTTGAATGTATTTCCCGAAATAACCCAATCCTTTTTTGGTAAGACCCGCATAAAAATATGCCACTGACGTGGGTAAAGCTAAAGCAACAGTAGTATTTATATCATTCGTAGGTGCAGCTAACTCCCCATGAGGTAACTGTATGATTTTCCATGGTAAAAGAGCACCTGACCAGTTAGAAACAAAAATAAATAGGAACATAGTTCCTATAAAGGGAACCCAAGGACCATATTCTTCTCCAATCTGAGTTTTGCTCAAGTCTCGAATAAATTCAAGGACATATTCGAAGAAATTCTGACCGTCGGTCGGAATGGTTTGTGGATTCCGTACAGCTATGACGACCGAACCTAATAAGATAGCAATTACGACCCAAGAAGTGATAAGTACCTGGGCATGGATTTGTAAACCCCCTATTTGCCAATATAAATGTTGGCCTACCTCTACACCTGATATATCGTATAACCCCTTGAGTGTTTTAATGGAACATGGTATAACGTTCATATTGTCCTCTAACAGAAATCGAACTTAAAAAATAAATTATTTTGATTCAACCATCTCTTTATCAACTCACCTACTTTAATCATTAATCCTATATTTAATATTTAGGATACCGATAAATCACAGGACATAATATCAATATACCCATAAATTTTGATCTTTATCTCTTTTAAAAATGAAAGAAAAGAATAGTAACCGATCCAATAAATCGATCGAGTTTCCAAATAATTAATGAATCTTATTATTCTTAATCATAATCAACGATTTCTCATATAGCTAGAACGACCCTCGCAGATTGCGAATACTAATTTGTTAAGAATAAATCGGATTGAAGCTATAGCATCATCGTTGGCTGGAATCGAAATATCTGCGAGATCCGGATCACAATTTGTATCGATTAAACAAATGGTCGGAATCCCCAAAATGACACATTCTCGAAGAGCCGTATATTCTTCTTGTTGATCAAGAATGATTACAATATCAGGCAACCCCGTCATATATTTGATCCCACCCAGATATGTTTGCAAGGTAGATAATTTTCTCTTGAACATTGCTGCATCTCTTTTGGGGAGACGATTGAATTTCCCCATCTTTTGTTCTGCTCTTAAGTCCCTGAACTTATGAAGTCTCGTTTCCGTAGTGTACCAATTCGTTGACATACCACCGAGCCATTTTTTATTAACATAATGACACCGAGCCCCTATTGCTGCTGATGCTACTGAATCCTCTGCTTTATTTTTTGTACCGACGATTAAAAAGTTTTTTCCCCTACTTGCTGCATCAAAAACTAAATCACAGGCTTCTGATAAAAAACGAGCAGTTATCATAAGATTTGTAATATGAATACCTTTACGTTTAGCAGAAATGTAAGGGGCCATTCTAGGATTCCATTTCCTAGTACCATGACCAAAATGAACTCCCGCCTCCATCATCTCTTCCAAATTGATGTTCCAATATCTTTTTGTCATTTTTCCCCACACTTCCTTTTTTTACAAAGAGACAAGGTACCTTAAAATAAATAATAATTGTTCCGACGGAACTTTATACTGCGGATTGAACGTAGATACACGGTCCAAACCGTGAATTTCCTTTAATTACTTATCGATTATTAAATCAATAATCGGACAGACAGTTCCAGATAGTTAAAGAAAAAAGAAGAGATTCATTCTTTTTTCTTAGGAATCATTAAATCGCATAAATAATTGTTCTGATCTCTCGTGAAAATTGTTTTGGGCACAAGAACAAAAAAATTCTCTATGGTATAATAAAATATCTCTCATTTCTGACTCAAATAGATTCTTCCTTTTTATTTCCAAATCAATGTTTTTGCCTTGCCTTGAATGGTGCACTAATTTTTTGAATCCGGTACCAACGGGGATAATCCCCCCCAGAACAACGTTTTCTTTTAGGCCTTTTAACCAATCAATACGACCTCGTAAAGCAGCTTTTGCTAAAACTCGAGCGGTTTCTTGAAAACTAGCTTCAGATATGAAACTTTGAGTATTCAGAGATGTTCTCGTTATTCCCAATAAGATTGCCCTATAACTGATCGCTTCGTCCAAAGCACGCCCCGCTCGTTCCGCCCGCAAGAATCCGATTAATTCTCCAGGTAAAAAAACATTAGACATTCCGTCTTCTGAAACCAACACTTTTGATGTTATTTGACGTACAATAATCTCTATATGTCTATTATGGATCTGTACCCCCTGAGATCGATAAACCTTTTGGATTTTATTAACTAAAGAGATATGACTTTGGATGGTGGTTAGCTCAGCTCCAACCAAGAATCCCCAGGGGATTCCAAGAATTCTTGGTATACGTTTATTCCAACTTTCAACTCTCTTTTCGAGGTTCATGGATATTGATTCAATCGAACGCACTTCTAAGACTTGTTCCACTTTTGGAAGACCCTGCGTTATGTCACCAGATCTCGATTTTTCATATATAAATGTAACTAATGGCTCTCCTTCATAAAGTATTTTTCCATACTGGCCATGAACAGTTGCTCCCGGAGTAGCCAAATAGGGCTTAGAGGATCTTATAACTAAAAAATCAACATGAACAATTACAATTTGCCCGGATTTTTTTATGTGTGGCCCGTATTTGAATAAACATATATTTTCACAAAGAAATTGTCCAAGGCGAATTATTGTGGGTGTCTCCTCACAAGAATCGTGATGGAGAAAACACCAATTCAAATGGAATGGATTCAAAATGATATTACGGTATGGATCCGGATTATAAACCCTCCTATTTTCATCCATTAAACAGTAGTTAAATACTTGAAGTACTTGGAAAGTCTGTTTCAAATTGGTAAGTAGCAAATATTTATTTAACAAGATCCGATTATGAGTTAATAAATTATAAGATGAATAAAAATTCGCTATTTTAGGTACAATAGTACCCAGGGGACCCAACAAATCTCTAATTTGAATTATGGGATTCAATTCTTTTGTAACATTGTTATATTTCAAACCTTTGAATAGACCAATTTGAAAACAATTGGATGATGATAAAATCATCAAAGATTGGCATTCCTTATTTCGACTCAACAACGTACCAACAGTTCCTTGATGTTTGGCAAGTGATTGAATCTTCCATTTGGAATGAAAAGGATTAATATTGGTGCGATCTAATTCCTTATTTGGAATCAATCCTGAACCCGCCGTATCATACCTTTTTTCACTATACGAAATAGCGGACTTGGCTAACTCAATTCTGATGAAATCACGAATTAGAGCATTTGCTCTTACCTCAACAAAGGAAGCATGGACCGAACCATTTTGTTTTTTGTACAAATTTAATACTAAACAAGTCCGAACTAATTGAATACTTGTGTGAGAAATTCCTCGAATTGACTTGCCATATCCATAAAGGATATAATTAACAACTCTAAGTTGGACATTATCCTTTTCCTGCAAGAGATCCTGAGGGAAAAGTGTTGCTAAATTTATCCCGCCCGATATTTCATATGTGACTACAGGCCGAACTGAAACAAAATATTTTTTCTTGATAGGTGTGATCCGTTGGACATAGATCCAATTTTTCCATTTTTCCTTATCCTTATAATCTTTTTTTCCCGTTCCTGGTGGTATCAAAATGCCACTGTGCCGGGATATCTTATCTGTCTCTCCAGGAAAATAAATATCTCCAGAGAAGATTTTAAGTTCAATACTTTTTTTTTTTGTCTCCACTCGGACTAATCCGCCTATTCGGCTTCTTGTATTTAAAGCAAGTAGTGTATCTACTCTAATCATACTGTTGTTACGGACCATTATGGATGAGGATCCAGGTAAAATATGTACTTCTTCCGGAATGAAAAAAAACCGATCTACTTTTATTTGGTATTTCAGACTAAATTCTTTTGCTCCTCGATACTCAATCAAATCCTCTTTTTTTACGATTGAATCCACCTCCGCAGTACCATATTTAGTAATTCCTGAACTGCTTCTTATGTATTGTGGATCATCAAAAAAAGCAAAAATAGTATTTCTACATAAAATACCATTTATGGGTATTTCAATCGAAATACCAAAACCAGGTATTAGTTCTTTCTCTCGTTCTTGATCATATTCTAATGGGATGATAAATCCATTTCTTCGCCTTTTCGCCAAAAAAGAAGAATTCTTTTGGAGAATACAAGGATATATAAAATTCCAATGACTATTGGATATAATTCGATCAGATATTGAATAGTCAAAAATTTCCCTATCTTTTTTACTAGAAGTATCCAACAATTTATGTCTTACTCGATCAGTAGTCATTGAGAATTCGGAGATATATCTGTCTTCGACAGAAAAAGAAAGAACATTCATTTGATCTTGATCCTTGTGGAGCGAAAAAGACACTATACTGGATGCGCGCGGACTTCCTGCTAATATCCATAAATGACTTGTTTTTGGTAATAGATGAACATTACCATACGTATATTCGGGTACATGATCGACGTCGGTACTCCAGTGCATTTCTCCCTCTGATTCAGAATAAATATGTTTTCGTACTCTCTCTTTAAAATGAAAAGTGGACGCTTCGGCACGAATCTCAGCAATCACTTGTTCTGATTCTACATATTGATCATTTTGGACTAAAATCAAACTCTTTGATGAAATATTCACATTATGTATAATACCCCGACTCTCAATCGTTACATACAAGTCTATAGAACATAAAAAAGCAGGATGACCATGAAGGGTACGTGTGGGATGAACCAAATCCTCATTGAATTTTATTTTTCCATTAGAAGGAGCTCGTACATGTTCGGCAGTACCACCCGTGAATACTCCACCGGTATGAAAAGTTCTTAATGTTAGTTGAGTCCCTGGTTCCCCAATTGATTGTCCAGCCATAATACCCACAGCTTCTCCCAATTCGGCCAGGTCCCCATGAGTGGGACTCCGACCATAACATAATTGACAGATCCAAGATGTACTCCTGCAGGTAAAGGGGGTTCTAATATATATTGGTTGTGCTCGAAAGGTTATGAATCGATTAGCAAGTCCAATCCCAATATCTTGATTTCGAGTGGCAATGCACCGAAGACCCATATATATATCGTCTGCTAATACACGACCAATTAGTGTTTGGACAAACATTTTTTCCGGCATCCTATTTCGAGGAATCACGGAAATGCTTCGGATAGTACCACAATCCGTTCTACGTACAATAATGTGTTGAACTACTTCAACAAGTCTGCGTGTAAGGTATCCAGCATCTGATGTTCGAACAGCAGTATCCACAACTCCTTTGCGAGCTCCGTAGCAGGAAATGATATATTCTGTCAAAGAAAGTCCTTCACGTAAATTGCTTTGAATGGGTAAATCAATCATTTGTCCTTGTGGATCCGACATTAATCCTCTCATACCCACTAATTGGTGTACCTGGGATGCATTTCCTCTAGCTCCTGAAAAGGACATTAGATGGACTGGATTAGAGGGGTCGGTCATCCGAAAATTAGGATTCATTTCTTGTCTCAAATATTCACTTGTAGCATACCATATCTCAATGGATTGACGTAATTTTTCTACCGCGTGTACATTCCCGTAATGATGGTGTTTCTCCAAAATAAAACTTTGTTGTTCAGCGTCTCGGACTAACCATCCCTTAGATGGTATTGTTAAAAGATCATCAATTCCTAATGAAATAGATGTAGCAGTGGCTTGCTGGAAACCCAAAGTCTTTACCTGATCTAGGATATGTGATGTATATGCCATCCCGAAATGATCTATTAATCTGCTAATAAGTCGTTTCATAGCAGTTCCGTCTATCACTTTATTGTGAAAGACCAGATCGACCCGTTCTGCCATAAGTACTCCCATATTCTGCTAAGTAGGATCAGACAGTGGACCTGAGTCATTGATTCGAAAACTTCCTTTTCCAAATCTTGATTTGCGCAGAAATTAAGAAATTATGATACCGGTGAAGTTGGAGAGACCCGAATTCTCCCGGGCACAGATATCGCCCAATCTAATTTCTTAGTTTAGATGGCGTATGAGTAGGCCCGACAAAATCCCTGTATGGCTTCTTCTATTTCTCGATAAAAAGAAATATGACCAACGGTGGTTCGAATGTATAGACAAAAGATTTGTTTTTTTACACTTCCTACTATTAGATAGTGCCCATAAATCTCATGATAAGTACCCAAAGATTCATATTGAACTTCGACGGGACCTTCTCTTGAGCCAATAACAACACGTTGATCTAGTCGCCATCGAAGCCACAAAGGACTATGTAAATTGATTCGTTTCTGCCGATAAGCTCCAAGTGCATCATAGGAACTACAAAAATACGGTTCTTTCTCTTTCGTATATTTATAGGTATTATTGTCAAGTATTTTATTTTTATAGTTTCTGCAATTATATGGATTATACCTATTTGCACAAATACCTAGAGGATTCCCGATCGTTAATACGTAGAGTCCCATAAGCATATCTTGGGTTGGTACAGAAATGGGATCCCCAATAGCGGGAGACAAGAGATTTATATGAGAAAACATAAGTAAACGAGCCTCCGCTTGAGCTTCTAAAGATAAAGGCACATGAACAGCCATCTGATCCCCATCAAAGTCTGCATTGAAGCCCTTACAAACTAATGGGTGTAAACAAATAGCACGCCCCTCTACTAAAATGGGTTGGAAGGCCTGTATGCCTAATCTATGCAGGGTAGGTGCTCTATTCAACAATACAGGATGTCCCTGC